GAGATGCTTAGAACCACCTTCAAGTCCATTGATGCATAGCAAATGTGCAAACCCATTGCAGTGAATTAACCCATGTAAGAGATTGGTAGACAGATCCAAGATACCATCATCCAAAGGCTTATTCCAGTCACTGTCCATTGGAATTATCATGTGGTACTTTCTCTTCGACACAAAATGGTTACTCCAGCCTAAACAACAATAATAACATGTCATGTTCCAACCCCAGCAGAAGGTGAGGAGTAAGCTGAAATGACAGAATAAAGAATGTGGAAAACAGTGGAATGGTAGAAAGAAAAGAATAATGTCATCTTACACTCTTACTCAACTAACAGAGTTACTAAAGTTGGTTGACTGGATAACAATCATTTGTTCATTTACAGGAAACAAACTTTCTTTAAATAGAACCGAAACAATCGTACAGATTGAATAACCAACCAATTGTGAGTACACACCAAAGGGAAAAACACCGAAAAGACTAAAGCTAATGGATAACCAACTTCGAATTTATAGACTCATTCGCTAATGGACAATCCAAATGCCCAGGATGTCATTATTCTACAAATATGAAAAAACCCACTAGTGTGCTCTGCAAGCACAGGAGTGTCTTGATTCAAGCAATGACTATGTACATTAATTTCGATTGAAGTACATCACAAACAATACAGAAGAAATAGACGAAGTGATATACGTAAGAAATAGACGAAGTGATAAAACAGAGAAGCTTAAATGGCAGTTATAGCAAAAAGAACACAGTAATGACTATGTACTCCAGACTGAACTGTAATTCATAGAAGGAAAATGCAACAAACTTTCTTGATGTATTTCAATTGACAAGAGCGAATACCAAATTAAAGCATCAAACTTTTCAATTTCCAATTCTCGAACCCCACACCAGAATCGGCAGAGAGCCCAGTTATCATAACAAAAGAAAGCAATTATCAGAAACCCTAAACGTCAAATTGCAGAAACCCAATTCCAGAAACATTAGAGTACTAAAGAAACCCAATTCACAGCAACAATGATATTAAAGATAGAAGGTGAGTAATTACCAGTGCAGCGGCAATAATCGCAGAAAGGGGTGTCAGAGTTGTTGACGGTCTCTTCAATGGTGTAGAGAGGAACCACAAGGCTTCGGTTGTCATGAACAAGAAGAGTGCAGAGTCAGGGGACTCTAATTTTGGCGTCGCATTACTAAAAAAAAAAGCAAACAAGTCGGAGACTCAAAAGGTCAAAAGGGAAATAGCTAGTGTTTTTGCCGACCAAAAGAACTTGAAAGTTCAAGCTCTCAAAGGGCCGGGCGCTTTGGCGAACAATTGCTTTTCATCTGGGCGTAAGATCCTTCTTCTTTTCGGGGAATTGCAGCCTGAGGAACTCCTGTAGTACGCTCGGGCGCATAAAAAAAAAAAAAGGTCTCGAATGCCCCGACAAACCAAGAAAAAGAAGAGGAAGAAAAAAAAAAGGAAAAAAAAAAGTACAGAAGAATCCCCCCGGTCAGAAAAAATAAATCATTTCTTTGACTTCTCCTATTTTTCACCCTCTTATAAAAATAAGGTATTTATGAAACAAGTATTCATTAAATACCTTATTAAACCTTGCTTCAACCTCCTCTTGGAGGTAATTAAGATACTACTCACAGCACTAGCCAGAACTCTCTGTTTTTGGCTCCTGTATATTTACTTTGTCTACTTTCTTCACATAAAAGATGTGGGAATTCGAGAGCTTCAATCACTAGATTCGTTGGAGGCCATCGTAAACTTTCTCTTAGGAAAGGGGACCCCTCCGGTCCGCGATTCTGCCAATAACTTGCCCGGTGAGAACCAGCTCACCTATCTCCTCTTGGGCTTTTTAATTGTCATGTATATTCTAAAATAAAAAGAATCGTTGGTGGAGCTTATTTATGATTTCGTGCCGAACCTCGTAAACGAACAAATAGGTGGTCTTTCTGGAAATGTGAAACAAAAGTTTTTCCCTCGCATCTCGGTCACTTTTACTTTTTCGTTATTTCGTAATCCCCAGGGTATGAATGAAAAGAAAGGGTTCGAGGTTACGAAGAAAAGGGAAAGGGGGGTCCTGATTCCGGGACGGAGCCGTATGACGCGAGAGTGTCACGTACGGTTTCTTTGAGAAGGGTGTGATACCACCACCTATCAGGCCCGATGAGCGGTCCACGGAGCTGCATCCCTACTCACCTGGTCCATGCACATCGCTCTCTCCAGGAGGTTGGCCGCCTATCCTAGATCTTCCCATTTTCAAGAAGATCCCGGGCTCGATCTGGTTTAGTATGAAGGTTATTCTTTTTCTTTTCCTATATATATGGGTCCGTGCGGCATTTCCACGATATCGTTATGATCAATTAATGGGACTTGGCCGGAAAGTGTTCTTGCCTCTATCATTAGCTCGGGTAGTCCCCGTTTCTGGCGTTTCAGTCACCTTTCAATGGCTCCCTTAATTTAATTTCCCTCTTGAGTAATGGGAAGCGGGCTAGTCCCCGAAAATGCCCGTTAAATTCACGTTGGGGATAAAAAAAAAGTTCTTGGATCGAAGTTCATTAAGCCAATCATGCACCCTTCTTGGCCTAGCTTTTGGCGGAATGCAGTAAACTCCTTCACTTCATGCCTTTGATAGAACGGAGATGGGAATTAGGCTGCTGGTAGTACAACTAGGCTCTTTGCAAGATTCTCAGGGGCCTTTCTCCAATTTTAATTCCAGAGGGATATCCTATCCTTTTAGAGACGCTCTCCTGGCATTAGCGTAATAAGAGCAGTGGGTGGGACTTGAGCTAGTGGGATAGATTCATAGTGAATCTTTCTCTAGACTAGCAATTCCGCATTGCCCTTTCGTGTCGTGCTAGCCCTTGGAAGGCCCTCTACTCTAATGCCATTGCCCTTTTGCTGGATGAGAGAAAGAACCGTAAGCATTAGATAGAGTAGCGGGAAGGGAGGAGTTCATACCCCGCAAAGTAAGCATCTTACCCGGCAATTTCCATTGGCTTGGTTTCAGTGAGTTCAAGAGATGAGGATGAAGTGAGTTCCGTTTCCTCGGGTGATAAAGAATAGGAATTTCGTTCATCACAAATTTACTTAGATTTAGATAGAGTAAGAAAAGACGCAGCGATTGAACCCCCATCTGTCTTTGCTGCTTGACTGATGGAAAGCTTGACTTTCTTACTTGACTGTTGAACGACTCCGATCTGCCCTTAAAAATGGCTTTTCCTATTTTAATTTAAAAGAGGACGTCTGTCTTATGAATCGATTGAAGAAGAAAGAAACTTAGCATAAGAGGCAAGGCAGAATAAGCGATGTTGGATGCAGGGCTCCTAGAAGCTCATACCCGTCGAAAGGGAAATGATCTTTAGGTAAGAAAGGCCCCTCTCTTCACTAAGCTAAGCCGGAAAGAGAGAGAGAGTTAGATCCGGGCATAGCCATAGATGTGGAACTCTTTCGAAATAGGTAAGTCAGACTTTCTGGCTAAAGAAAGAGGACAGGTGCGTAGCGGTTCGGAATCGTAGCAAGTGACATCCTCAATCAATAAAGACCTGGCTCAAGGGCTTGAGCGTCTAAATTCGACTCTTTTGTCTCTGGGGTTCGGAAGAATCTTTTTCCCCCGAGATTGTCTTCTATTAGAGAACGGAAACCGCAGGGGATATTTTCACAAGAGCAGCTCCCATTCCGACCTTTGCTACTGCGTATGCACTTCTAAATTAAGCAGTTGATGCCCTGATCCCGGGAATAAGAGAACTTTCTCTTACAGGTATTCACTCAGCCCCTCTCAGTGGCAAGAGTGAGTAGATAGCATAAGTTCTTTCATTCCTCATTCCTGGGATATTAGTGAAGCTTGCCCATTAGGGGTGTTCTCACCTGTGCTATCAATAAGAAGGAGCCATTTCCCTGGTAGGCTAAGCCAGAAAGAGAGAAAGAGAATATTAAAAGGCTACGCACCTTGGTCCAGAGTGAGGATTGGGATAAGTGGAACCCGTTCTCTTTAGTTCTATTTGAACTAAGCCGAATAGCTATCTCTGAAACGTCGTACTCTCTTTATCTGAGGATTCCGTATGCAGCATCTAGATGTATCGTTCTTTCCTTCTGCATGAATTGACTCATGACTCCAACAACATAGGCAATGTCGGCTCGATCATGTTTATATTGGCAGGAGGAGGTACAGCATGAGTGGGTAGGGGATTGGTAGTGACATTGGGACGGTTTGCCCTTGGAACGGCTATGACTATTATTATATTAGAGTCCGTAACTATTAGAATAGTCTATTATATAGCTATCTTATATCCTATTACCATGATATTATATGTCCACACCTGAAATATCTATCTTATAATATCTAATATCTGGAGCTCTACCAGGGAATCTTATCGTTAGGCCTGGAAAGAGTCTTCACTATGGAAGGGCAGTGGCTTGACCCGAGGAGATGAAGGTGAGCATCTCGAGTTGTCTCCTCCCGTATCGTTAACAAGACAATCTAGAACTGCAGTTCCCTTAGCAACCGCTCAACCGCCGCGCACTTGCCCAATTGACATAGCTATCCTTTCAGGGAGGTCATTCATTGACATAGCGCACGATTTCATCTCCTCTTCCCTTAGGTCGAGCTCTTTCTTTCAGAACCTCTGGTCCAGCTGCCCTTGCAAATCCATCCATATGAAAGAAGTAAGTCAACTCATTCAATGGAGGCGTATCCCGCCCTTAAGGCTGGAGATCTAGACATCCCAAAAGACTGAGAACGGCATTCCGGATCAGTACCTCTCTCTCTTGTGACCCGGTAAAGTTAGCGATGGGCTCCGCTCCTTTCTTTCAGAACCTCCGCTTCGCTACTTCCCGTAGATGTAAAACCTTGTAAAGGGGATTTCACTCGTAAACTCACTTTACGTTGTCCCCTTCACTTCGTTTATCACTTCCTTCGTCATAACCTCTCACTTCACTTCGTTTATTTCCTCTGCCACTTCTACTTCGTTCCTCTACTTCACTTTCAGTGCCCTCGTCGGCACCTCTACT